TGTAAATGGTAGTGACAATTCCAGTAACAATTACATTTCTAGTTCCATTTGTAGTGAAAGTGGAAATAGGACTAAAAACCGGGATACCAGAAGGAGTGATCAAACTATACGAGAAAGTTCTACCGATCTGGATGTAAATCAAAAATACAGGCATTTGTGGGTTCAATGCGAAAATTGTTATGGATTAAATTATAAGAAATTTTTTAAATCAAAAATGAATCTTTGTGAACAATGTGGATATCATTTGAAAATGAGTAGTTCTGATAGAATCGAACTTTTGATTGATTCGGGTACTTGGGAGCCTATGGATGAAGACATGGTCTCTCTGGATCCCATTCAATTTCATTCGGAGGAGGAGCCTTATAAAAATCGTATCGATTCTTATCAAAGAAAGACAGGATTAACCGAGGCTGTTCAAACAGGTATAGGGCAATTAAACGGTATTAACGTAGCAATTGGGGTTATGGATTTTCAGTTTATGGGGGGTAGTATGGGATCCGTAGTTGGGGAGAAAATTACCCGTTTGATTGAATACGCCACTAAAGAATTTCTACCTCTTATTATAGTGTGTGCTTCCGGAGGGGCACGCATGCAAGAAGGAAGTTTGAGCTTGATGCAAATGGCTAAAATATCTGCTGCTTTATATGATTATCAATCAAATAAAAAGTTATTCTATGTACCAATCCTTACATCTCCTACTACCGGCGGGGTGACAGCTAGTTTTGGTATGTTGGGGGATATCATTATTGCCGAACCCCATGCCTACATTGCCTTTGCGGGTAAAAGAGTAATTGAACAAACATTAAATAAAACAGTACCCGAAGGTTCACAAGCGGCTGAGTATTTATTCCAGAAGGGCTTATTCGATCTAATCGTACCACGTAATCCTTTAAAAAGCGTTCTGAGTGAGTTATTTCAACTCCACACTTTCTTTCCTTTGAATCAAAATTAGAACATGAAGTTGAATTCTTTTGAGCAAACAAGTAATTAGTTTATCGGAATAATAGAATTTTATCTTTCTATACCTTACGATAATCCTATTTTGACTAAGAATCCCTGCTGGATGGGATTCTAACAAACCCTTTAATATATAAAACTAAATAAATAGAATCTAATTCATTTTTAAGAAACTTTTTGCTTAGTAAATTCAATTTGAAGACAAGAGAAAAAAATGAATAAAATAATATCTCATCCATATCCTTTCAAATCTTTCATGTAGAGGGATGAAAAACTACATTATATACTCATTTAGAATAGATTAGAGAGATATTAAGTAATAATAATTCCAATTTAGAATTATCAAATTATACTTATAATAAGATATAAGATATCTTTATATATAATAAGATATCTTTATATTCTATAAATATAAAATCTAAATAATAATAACAGGTACAAATAGTAAAGCGAGGTACCCATTCTATGACAACTCTTAACTTTCCCTCTGTTTTGGTCCCTTTAGTAGGCCTAGTATTTCCGGCAATCGCAATGGCTTCTTTATTTCTTCATGTTCAAAAAAACAAGATTGTTTAGAGCCGGGCACAAAATCTCATTTTTAAACTGACGCTTGTATCATAACACAGATATCCTTTTAGCAAAATATGGTATAAGCGTCTTCCGACGAAAATCTCCCAAAATGCTATATTCTAGCTATTTTCAAATAGACCCGAATTGGCGGACGGCTGAATTGTAAAGTTGGTCTATCTATATGCATGTGGCTATCTTTAGTGAGATCATACGAAGGGTATGTTATTAGTTTAGATCTAACCAATTTAATGAATTACTCCTAAAGGTTCACATCAAACTAGTGCTAGTTGATGCGAGTTACTTCGGAAACAAAAGGACTAAAGTAAAATTCATTTGGGGTATTCTCTCAATTCCAAAAAAAAGCAACTGGATCAAGTATGAGTTGTCGATCAGAACATATATGGATAGAACCTATAACAGGGGCTCGAAAAACAAGTAATTTCTGCTGGGCTGTTATCCTTTTTTTAGGTTCATTAGGATTCTTGTTGGTTGGAACCTCGAGTTATCTTGGTAGAAATTTGATATCTTTATTTCCGTCTCAGGAAATCGTTTTTTTTCCACAAGGAATTGTGATGTCTTTCTATGGAATCGCGGGTCTTTTTATTAGCTCTTATTTGTGGTGCACAATTTCGTGGAATGTAGGTAGTGGTTATGATCGATTTGATAGAAAAGACGGAATAGTGTGTATTTTTCGTTGGGGATTTCCTGGAAAAAATCGTCGGGTCTTCCTCCGATTTCTTATAAAAGATATTCAGTCCGTCAGAATAGAAGTTAAAGAGGGTATTTATGCTCGTCGTGTCCTTTATATGGATATCAAAGGCCAGGGAGCCATTCCATTGACTCGTACTGATGAGAATTTTACTCCACGGGAAATGGAACAAAAAGCTGCTGAATTGGCCTATTTCTTGCGTGTACCAATTGAAGTATTTTAAGAAATGAGCCGACAAATGCATGCTTTCTCAGCAGGAGGGCAAAAACGCAAGAATCCTCTTTTTCTATAACATAACTTAATTGAAATTTCTTCAGAACATCCATTCGAGTCAAAGCAGACATATATGGAACAAAAAAAAAAAAAAAAAAATAATAATAAAAAAGAGTGAATAGATTCATAGATTCGATAACTTGTAATAGAACTGATGCGTGAGAGAAATATTAGATTACATAAAGTCGACGAATAAGATTCATTAACAATTCACAGATGAAAAAATGGCAAAAAAGAAAGCATTAACTCCTCTTTTCTATCTTGCATCTATAGTATTTTTGCCTTGGTGGATTTCGCTCTCATTTCAAAAAAGTCTGGAATCATGGATTACAAATTGGTGGAATACTAGGCAATCCGAAACTTTTTTGAATGATATTGAAGAAAAGAGTATTCTAGAAAAATTCAAAGAATTAAAGGAACTCCTCCTCTTAGAGGAAATGATCAAGGAATACTCGGAGACACATCTACAAAACCTTCGTATAGGAATTCACAAAGAAACAATCCAATTAATCAAGATACACAATGAGGGTCGTATTCATACGATTTTGCACTTCTCGACAAATATAATCTGTTTCATTATTCTAAGTGGTTATTCTATTTTGGGTAATAAAGAACTTGTTATTCTTAACTCTTGGGCTCAGGAATTCCTATATAACTTAAGTGACACAATAAAAGCTTTTTCTCTTCTTTTATTAACTGATTTATGTATCGGATTTCATTCGCCCCATGGTTGGGAACTGCTGATTGGCGTTGTCTACAAGGATTTTGGATTTGTTCATAATGATCAAATTATATCTGGCCTTGTTTCCACTTTTCCAGTCATTCTAGATACAATTTTAAAATATTGGATTTTCCGTTATTTAAATCGCGTATCTCCGTCACTTGTAGTGATTTATCATTCAATGAATGACTGAAAAATTATCTACCTAATCTAATTATAATGTTTCTTATTACTTTGCAGTTGTACATAAGCAAAGCATTGAAAAAAACTTTATATTTCTACCCATCCCGGAGATTCATCCTATATTCCTATATATTAATCCAGTCAAATTATTATTATTCCAGTAAATAACAGAATCGTGGATAGGAAACTCCATTAGTGACCTACCCCAATTTATTGTAGAAATTTTCGGGATCAATGGTTGGACCATGCAAACTAGAAATACTTTTTCTTGGATAAAGGAACAGATTACTCGATCTATTTCCATATCGCTCATGATATATATCATAACTCGTACATCCATTTCAAATGCATATCCCATTTTTGCACAGCAGGGTTATGAAAATCCACGAGAAGCCACCGGACGTATTGTATGCGCCAATTGCCATTTAGCTAATAAACCAGTGGATATTGAGGTTCCGCAAGCGGTACTTCCCGATACTGTATTTGAAGCAGTTGTTCGAATTCCCTATGATATGCAACTGAAACAAGTTCTTGCTAATGGTAAAAAGGGGGGTTTGAATGTAGGGGCTGTTCTTATTTTACCAGAGGGTTTTGAATTAGCCCCTCCCGATCGTATTTCCCCCGAGATAAAAGAAAAGATGGGCAATCTGTCTTTTCAGAGTTATCGCCCCAATCAAAAAAATATTCTTGTCATAGGCCCTGTTCCTGGTCAGAAATATAGTGAAATCACCTTTCCTATTCTTTCCCCGGACCCCGCTACTAAGAAAGACATTCACTTCTTAAAATATCCTATATACGTAGGCGGAAACAGAGGAAGGGGCCAAATTTATCCTGACGGGAGCAAGAGTAACAATACAGTTTATAATGCTACAGCATCAGGTATAGTAAGCAAAATCCTACGAAAAGAAAAGGGGGGATACGAAATAACCATAGCGGATGCATCCGATGGACGTCAAGTGGTTGATATTATCCCTCCGGGGCCAGAACTTCTTGTTTCAGAAGGTGAATCTATCAAATTGGATCAACCGTTGACAAGTAATCCTAATGTGGGCGGATTTGGTCAGGGAGATGCAGAAATAGTACTTCAAGATCCATTACGTGTACAAGGTCTTTTGTTCTTCTTCGCATCTGTTATTTTGGCACAAATCTTTTTGGTTCTTAAAAAGAAACAGTTCGAGAAGGTTCAATTGTCCGAAATGAATTTCTAGACTGGCGTATTTATCGACATCAAGTTTGTAAAAAGAACTTTTTTAGCAATTATCTATGATAAAAAATGAAATTATAAAAAGAATTTTGTTCTTTTAGACTCTTTTTCTACGAGATGCCGGGAATTCCTTGTACGACATTCCTAGACATAGTATATAGAAAGACTATTTGACTTGACCCCTTCTTTTTTTTTTCAAAATTGGGGCTATGTTGCTATTGTCAGATTGAAATGTGAAAAATGCATTTGATTCTAATACATTTCACTTTGGCTAGATCCTATCCAAAAGTAAACGGGAAATAGAACGGATAAATATAAATGAAGGGAGCAAATATTTCTGGGAGGGTTTATTCGTCTTCCTAGTCTTCGACACAAGAAAAGGG